TATATAGTGTATATACAACAATATATAGTAACACATTATACTCGTTGCTTATCGTCGGTCGGGCCTTATCTGGTTTAGGGGTTTAACAGATTTAAACAGGCATCTCTCGACGTTGGGGGTAGGGGGGTTTACCGCGTATAGACGCCCCGGGGCATCTTATACAGGTATGAGGAAGGTAAATGGTATGTATGCTCGTGAGATAAATATATGGTGATATAAGGATTATGTCATTAAATAATTAACAATATTTACTTATGATATTACTAAATATACCACCTTGTCTGTTAACTCTTGAAAGTGGTCATCAATGCCAGGTGAATGAAGACCTTTAAAAAAAACCAAATGCATATAAGAGAATGCTCGGCATGGTGAGTTTGTGCTATTTTGTACTACACCAATAATCAGATGTCGTTGACGATGTGAGATTTGTCTAATTATTCAGTTATGTTCTCAGATAGGAACCAGATGCCAGTAATAGTTCATATTGTGAAACCCCCACAGTTATTGTCCCTGACCCTTCAAGGATAATATGCATTAACTTGTGATTGTTGGTGATCTCTTACTACATACATATTCCTGGGCCAATTTTAGTTACTCTTCATAGAAAATGTTTTAGCACAGTTATGGGGATAAATCTATTTCCCAGGTTTAGAGAAATTATTTGTAGGATATAAGTTTATGTTTTGATGAGTTCATTTTAATTACTTTTGCATAATGTATGTGTAATATAAATGTATGTAATATTATACATACAATGTATTAATACATATATATGTAATATGTAATATTATACATATTATGTATTAGTACATATATATATGTAATATTATACATATTATATACTAGCACATATATGTCTAATATTGTGTGCTTTGTACGTTTGCTGTGCTATTACATACAATACTGTATACTACAGAAAATAGTTTAGTTTAGAATCCTAGCTTTGGGAGTTAGGGGTGGGAGTTAAATTCTCTCTTTTCTGGCACTAGGATGGATTTTAACCTTCAATCTCCGGATTACAAAACCGGCGCTTTTGAGTTAAGCTACTAGGGCAGTTTCAGTTAAGTAGTTTGTTTTCTAATCATCCGGTTGCAGGCATGAGGATAAGTAGAAGAGTGAAGTATAAGACTGACGCGATTTGTCCGATGATAATAAATGGGTGTTCTACTGGCATTCCACCAATTCATGTCAGAATGAATACGTCTGCAACTAAAGTCCAAAATAGGAATTGAGTGAGTGGGCGGAATGTGAGTCCTCGTTGTTTTGAGGTGTGAAGTATCGGGACTAGTATCAGCACCAGAATGGAGAAGAGGAGAGCTAGTACTCCGCCTAGTTTATTTGGAATTGAGCGTAGGATGGCGTAGGCAAATAGGAAGTATCATTCGGGTTTAATGTGAGTTGGTGTTACTAGCGGGTTGGCGGGGGTGAAGTTGTCTGGGTCTCCTAATAGATTAGGTGAGAAGAGGGCTAGTGATAGAAGAAGAGTTATTAAAATAATAAATCCTAGGAGGTCTTTGAATGAAAAGTATGGGTGGAATGAAATCTTGTCTGCATCTGAGTTGACTCCAATTGGGTTGTTTGAGCCTGTTTCGTGTAGGAACATGGCGTGGATTAGGGTTGCGGCTACTACAATGAATGGTAGTAGGAAGTGGAATGTGAAGAATCGTGTTAGTGTTGCATTATCTACGGAGAAGCCGCCTCAAATTCACTGTACTAGATCATTGCCAATGTATGGAATTGCGGAGAGAAGGTTTGTGATTACTGTGGCACCTCAGAATGATATTTGGCCTCATGGCAGTACATAACCTACGAATGCGGTCATTATAACTAGGAGGAGCAGGACTACTCCAATATTTCATGTCTCTTTATAAAGGTAGGATCCGTAGTAGAGACCTCGTCCGATGTGAAGGTAGATACAGATGAAGAAGAAGGAGGCTCCGTTGGCATGAATGTTTCGGATAGCTCATCCGTAGTTAACATCTCGGCAGATGTGGGCTACAGATGAAAATGCACTTGTGATGTCTGATGTATAGTGTATTGCTAGGAATAGGCCTGTGACAATTTGTACTGTCAAACATAGGAGGAGTAAGGAGCCGAAGTTTCATCATGCTGAGATGTTGGAAGGGGCTGGTAAGTCGATGAGGGAGTCGTTAACGATTTTGAGTAGCGGGTGGGTTTTTCGGGTGACCATTAGTTCTCGTAGTTGAATTACAACAATGGGTTTTCAAGTCGTAGGTCTCGGTTAGAATCCGGGCGGGAATTATGGAATACCTTCTTGATCTTTTTTTGTTGGGCTTGGTGGTTGGGCTGATTGGGGTTGCTTCGAATCCTGCGCCGTATTTCGCTGCGTTAGGTTTAGTTATTGCTGCGGGGGTAGGATGTGGTATTTTGGTAGGACATGGTGGGTCATTGTTGTCTCTTTTATTGTTTTTGATTTATTTAGGTGGGATGTTGGTTGTATTTGCTTATTCGGCAGCATTGGCTGCTGAGCCTTTTCCTGAGACTTGAGGAGTACGTTCTGTAAAAATTTATGTTGTTGCCTACATGTTTAGCGTGGGGGTAGCGGTGTGGTGATTTTATGGAGGCTGATATGGGGATTATTTGGTTGTTGATGAGTTTAAGGAGTTTTTTACATTGCGTGGGGATTTTAATGGGGTTGCTTTGATATATTCTTTTGGGGGAGTGTTGGTAATTTGTGCGTGAGTTTTATTGTTGAGTTTATTTGTAGTTTTGGAAGTGACTCGTGGTTTAAGTCGTGGGGCTTTGCGGGCTGTTTAGATAGTTGTAAGTAGGATAATTGCTATGATTGAGGTTAATAGGTAGATGGTTAGGTAGATTTTAATTATGTTTGAGTCTATGCTGTCAAATTTTGCTGAGATGGATATGTGAATTGGTACTATTCCTTTTGGGCCGAGTTCTATCCATTGTCGATCAAATTTAGTGGCTTTTTTTCCTAGGGTGAGGCCGAGTTGGGGAATTAGGCGGTGAATGATTGAGGTGAAGTAGCCAAGTATGTTTGAGAAATTGTGGAGATTTAGTATGGGGGTTACTTTGAATTGTTTAGCGGTCATAGTTGTTAGTGCTATGGCAATTAAGATTCCAGCAATTGTTACTATAATTGCTGCTAATTTAATGGAGGTTGGTATAGTTATGACTGGCATTTTTGATGGAAGGAAATTTGATGTAATAATAAGTCCTGCAATAATGCTTCCTCATGCTAGGCGTTTGATAGGGTTGATTACTGCGGGGTTGTTTTCATTAATTGGCATTATGGATGAAAAACGTGGGGTGCCTATTGTTACGAAGTAGATGACACGGAAACTATATACTGCTGTGAATGAGGTTGCGATTAATGTTAAGGTGAGGGCTCAGGCGTTTAGGTAAGAGGTATTGAGGGCTTCAATGATTGCGTCTTTTGAGAAGAATCCGGTTAAGAAGGGGGTGCCGGTTAATGCGAGGCTTCCAATTGTTAAGCAGGTAGAGGTAAATGGAAGTAGTTTAAATAGTCCTCCTATTTTTCGAATGTCTTGTTCGTCATTAAGGCTATGGATAATTGAGCCAGAGCATAGGAATAATATTGCTTTAAAGAAGGCGTGGGTGCAGATATGTAGGAAGGCTAGTTGGGGCTGGTTCAGTCCAATTGTAACTATTATTAGGCCTAGTTGACTAGATGTTGAGAAGGCTACAATTTTTTTGATATCGTTCTGGGTTAGAGCACAGGTTGCTGTAAATAAGGTGGTTAGGGCTCCTAAGCAAAGGCAAATTGTAAGGGCTAGGCTGTTGTTTTCTATAAGGGGATGGAGGCGAATTAGGAGGAAAATTCCTGCTACGACTATTGTGCTCGAATGTAGTAGGGCGGACACTGGGGTGGGGCCTTCTATGGCTGATGGTAATCAGGGGTGTAGCCCAAATTGAGCTGATTTGCCTGTCGCTGCGATGATTAGTCCAAGAAGGGGAAGGGTGAGGTCAAAGTATTTTGATACTAGGAAGATTTGTGAGATTTCCCATGAATTTATGTTTGTTGCGATTCATGCAATTGATAAGATTAGCCCAATGTCTCCGACTCGGTTATATAGTACAGCTTGTATAGCTGCTGTGTTGGCATCTGCTCGTCCATATCATCAGCCAATAAGTAGAAATGATATAATTCCCACTCCTTCTCATCCAATAAATAGTTGAAATATATTGTTGGCTGTAACTAGGATGACTATTGCCACTAGAAACAATAGCAGGTACTTAAAGAAATGGTTAATATATGGATCTGCGCTTATGTATCATGATGCGAAGTCTAAGATAGATCAGGTAACGAATAGGGCAATTGGGGTGAAAATGAGCGAATAGTGGTCAAATTTAAAGCTAATATTGATGTCAAATGTTGTAATGTTTATTCAATGTCAACTTGAGATAATGTTTTCTGTTCCTTGGTCTAAGAAGATGGCTAGTGGGATCAAGCTAATGAAAAATGCAGTGCTTACGGCGGTTTTGACGTGGGTGGTGGCTCAGTTTGGTTTTTGTGGATTTGGACTGAGGGTCATGAGTAGGGGGTAGATTAAAATTGTAAGTATTAGGATAAGTGTAGAACTTATTACAAGGTTTGTCATAGCTACTACTTGGAGTTGCACCAAGAGTTTTTGGTTCCTAAGACCAACGGATGAGCTATTATCCTTTAGTAGCTCGAGTGAGCCATGGAGTTTAACCATGGGGGTATGGATTAGCAGTCCTTACTGCTTTTGGCCTCTCTCGGTGGATAAGTGGATTTTAACCTCTATTTTTAGAACCACAATCTAATGTTTTAATTGAAACTATATCTACAGTGTCATCATCCTCATATAAGTTCTGGTTTTGTAATGAGTATGATGATTGGGAGGAGATGTATGATTATAAGTAGGTGTTCTCGAGTGTGATATGGTTGTAGATTAATGATATGGGTGGGTAGCGTGCCTCGCTGAGTTTTTAGGAATAGGTATAATGAGTAAGCAGCTGTGATTAAGGTACCTGTTCCTGTGATAATGAGTGTTCAGGGGGATCAATTGAACATGGTTGTAATAATTAGTAGTTCCCCCATAAGATTAGGTAGGGGAGGTAAGGCTAGGTTTGCTAGGTTGGCAATAAATCATCAGGTTGCGGTTAGTGGAAGAAGTAGTTGTATTCCTCGGGCTAGGACTATAGTTCGGCTATGGGTACGTTCATATGTGGTGTTAGCAAGGCAGAAGAGTGCGGATGATACCAGGCCATGGGCAATTATTAAGATAATTGCTCCGGTGAAGCCTCATGGGGTTTGAATTAAAATTCCTCCTGCGACTAGTCCTATGTGACTGACTGATGAGTAGGCGATGAGTGATTTTAAGTCTGTTTGTCGTAAACAAATTGAACCTGTTATAATGATTCCTCATAGGGCTAGGATAATAAATGGATATGCTATTTCCTTAGATAGTGGGTCTAGTATAATTATCATTCGTATTATTCCATAGCCTCCGAGTTTTAGTAAAATTGCAGCTAGGACTATAGAACCCGCTACCGGTGCTTCTACATGGGCTTTCGGAAGTCAAAGGTGAACACCATATAGTGGCATTTTTACTAAGAAGGCGATTAAGCACCCCAGTCATCAAATTTTATCGCTTCAGGAGAGAAGTATTATTGGCTGGGAGTATTGTAGTGTAATTATTGATAGTGTTCCTATATTTTGGTGTAGGAGTAGTAGTGCTACAAGCAGAGGAAGCGATCCTGCCAAGGTATAAAAAAGAAAGTAGGTTCCTGCATTTAGTCGTTCTGTCTGATTGCCTCATCGTGTAATGATAATTAGTGTTGGGATTAGGGTTGCTTCAAATATAATATAAAATATTATGATTTCTGTTGCCCCGAAAGCTATAATGAGGAATATTTGTAAAGATGTTAGGAGTGTAATATAGGTTCGTTGGCGGCTTAGTGGTTCATTTTTGATATGATTTTGGCTGGCGAGGATTATTAATGGTAGGAGTCAGCAGGTGAGTACTAGTAGCGGGGTTGATAGTGGGTCTGTGCCTAAATATGTGTTGAGGGTTGATCAGCCTGTCTCTGAGGGTCATTTTAATCAAGAAATGCTAAGTAAGGCAATTAGGAGGCTTTGCATTGTGGAGATGGGTCAAAGCCATTTTGGGGAAGCTAGTCAAATTGTGGGGTATAGCATAATAGTTGGGATTAAAATTTTTAGCATTGCAGTAGGTTTAAGGATTGTAAGCGGTCTGTGCCATGTGTTCGGGCTGTGGCAACAAGAAGGGCTAAGCCTGCGCTTGCTTCACAGGCGGAAAAGGTGAGCAAGAGGAGAGGGGCGGCTGAAAAAGCTGTAGATTCTAATTGTAGGGCTCATAAGCCTAGTGCAATAAATAGTGACAGCATTATTCCTTCTAGGCATAAAAGGGCGGATAGGAGGTGGGTTCGGTGGAATGCAAGGCCTGTAAGTCCTAATAGAAAAGCTGAGGTAAAGCTGAAATGTACTGGTGTCATAAGAGAGTCGTGGACTTAAACCACGGTTTTCTGAGCCGAAATCAGAGGTCTTGTTTTGGACTAACTCTCTATTCAGCCCATTCTAGGCCTCCTTGAATTCATTCATAAATTAAGCCTGCTGTTAGTAGGATAAGAATAATGGAAGCTCACAGGAATGTAATAGTGGGTTCTAGGAGTTGGTTTGCTCATGGAAGGGGCAATAGGAGTGCAATTTCTAGATCAAATAGTAGAAATAGGATGGCTACTAAGAAAAATCGCAGAGAAAATGGTAGTCGTGCAGATCCTAGTGGGTCAAATCCACATTCGTATGGGGATAATTTTTCTGTATCTGGGTTTATTTGTGGTAATCAGAAGGATACTAGGGCCAGAATTAATGATAGGATAATAGAGATTGTGAAGATTGTTGTTATTAAGTTCATTATCTTTCCTTGGGCTTTAACCAAGACTGAATAATTGGAAGTCACTCGTACTAACTTTAATACTAGAAAGATATGATCCTCATCAGTAAATTGAGACGTATAAGAATAATCAGACTACATCTACAAAGTGTCAATATCAGGCAGCTGCTTCAAATCCAAAGTGATGTTCTGATGTAAAATGGTATTGTAGTTGACGAAGTAGACAAATAGCTAGGAATGTTGAGCCAATAATTACATGTAGTCCGTGGAAGCCTGTAGCTACGAAGAAGGTGGAGCCATAAACTCCGTCAGCGATTGTGAAAGGGGCTTCATAATATTCCATGGCTTGTAGGGCGGTGAAGTAGAATCCTAGTAGAATAGTTAGGGTTAAAGATTGAATTGCCTGTTTTCGGTGGCCTTCTATAATGCTGTGGTGGGCTCATGTTACTGTTACACCTGAGGCCAGGAGTACTGCTGTGTTAAGTAGTGGAACTTCAAATGGGTCTAGGGTTGTAATGCCTGTTGGGGGTCAGCAGCCACCTAATTCTGGTGTTGGGGCGAGGCTGGAGTGGTAGAAGGCTCAGAAGAATCCTAGGAAGAAGAATACTTCTGATGTAATAAACAAAATTATTCCATATCGAAGTCCTTTTTGGACGGGAGGGGTGTGGTGTCCTTGAAAGGTTCCTTCGCGAATAATGTCTCGTCATCATTGATATATGGTGAGTAGAAGTAGTACTAAGCCTAATGCTAGGAGAGTAGTTGTATTGAAATGAAATCAAATTGCTAATCCTGATGTTATTAGGAGGGCGGCAATTGCACCTGTAAGGGGTCATGGGCTTGGGTCTACCATGTGGTATGCGTGTGCTTGGTGGGTCATAGTGCTTAAGTGATGGATTAGATGTTTTCTTGTAAGTACAGGCTAACAAGAAGGACAAATACATAGGCTTGAATCATTGCCACTGCGATTTCTAGAAGCGTTAGTAGGACTAGGAGAGTGGCGGTAAATACTGCTGCTGTTGCTATTATTGGTAGTATTACGAAGGTTGCGCTTGAGATTAGTTGGATAAGCAGATGTCCTGCTGTAAGATTGGCTGTTAATCGTACTCCAAGTGCTAGGGGTCGAATAAATAGGCTAATGGTTTCGATGATGATTAATACGGGGATTAAGGGTACGGGTGTACCTTCTGGTAGAAGATGTCCTAATGCTGCTGTGGGTTGGTTCCGTAATCCAATTAGTACTGTTGCTAGTCAGAATGGTACTGCAAGTCCTATATTAAGTGATAATTGTGTTGTTGGTGTAAAAGTGTATGGTAGAAGTCCTAACATATTTAATGATAAGATAAAAATTATAAGGGAGGCTAACATTAGCGCTCATTTGTGTCCGCCTTTATTTAGTGGGGTAAGGAGTTGGCTTGTGAAGTTTTTAATAAATCAGCTTTGAAGGGTGACTAAGCGATTGTTTTGTCAGCGGCTTGATGGAGATGGGACGAGAATTCATGGGAGAGTAAGTGCGATGGTAATTAGTGGAATACCTAGATATGTGGTGCTCATAAATTGGTCAAATATATTTAGTGCCATGGTCAGTTTCAGGTGTCTGTTTTTAGACTTTCGGTGCTGATTGGGTTTATGTCATTTGTGAAAGTGTGGTTTAGGATTTTATATGGGATAATTGTTAGGAAAATTAATCATGTAAATACTAAGATGAAGAATCATGGGGCGGGATTTAGTTGTGGCATATCACTGGAGGTGGTTGGGAATCACCAATTTTTAGCTTAAAAGGCTAACGCTAGTCCCGTTTTAGCTTTCTAGTGAGGCGTCTTCAAGTATGAGGGAGGATCAGTTTTCAAAGTGTTCTAGAGGGACGGCTTCTACGACAATGGGTATGAAGCTGTGGTTTGCACCGCAGATTTCAGAACATTGGCCGTAGAAGATACCAGGGCGTGAGGCAATAAAGGCTGTTTGATTTAAGCGTCCTGGGACAGCATCCATTTTAATTCCGAGGGCTGGGACGGCTCATGAGTGAAGTACGTCTTCAGCTGATACTAATACTCGAATTGGGGATTCCATTGGTACTACCATTCGATGGTCTGTTTCTAGTAGTCGGAATTGTCCTGGGGTTAGGTCTTGAGTTGGTACTATATAGGAGTCAAATGCTAGATTTTCATAATCAGTGTATTCATAGCTTCAGTATCATTGATGGCCTATAGCTTTAACTGTGAGATGGGGGTCATTGACTTCATCTATTAGGTATAAAATTCGTAGGGATGGTAGTGCAATTATAACTAAAATTACTGCTGGCAGAATAGTTCAGATAATTTCAATTTCTTGTGAGTCTAAGATATATTTGTTGGTTAGTTTTGTTGAAACCATAACAACAATAATGTATAGAACTAATGTGCTAATTAAGAATACAATTATTAAAGCATGATCATGAAAGTGGAGGAGTTCTTCTATTACAGGCGAGGCTGCGTCTTGTAGTCCTAGTTGTGATGGGTGTGCCATAATATAAGATGCGCGGGGATTCAACCCACAATTCTGCCTTGACAAGGCAGTGTAATTAATTTTACTAGCGTCTCATAAAAGAAAGTGACAGAGTGGTTATGTGACTGGCTTGAAACTAGTTTATGGGGGTTCAATTCCTTCCTTTCTCGATTTCTTGAATCTGCACGAATGCTGGTTCTTCGAATGTGTGGTATGGAGGAGGGCAGCCATGTAATCATTCAGCATTTGTTGGGGTGAGTTCCACGGATAGTACTTCTCGTTTAGCGGCAAAGGCTTCTCATAAGATAAATAGGAACATGATGACTGCTACTAGGGATATGAGGGATCCGATAGAGGAGACTGTGTTTCATAAGGTATAGGCATCTGGGTAGTCTGAATAACGACGTGGTATTCCGGCTAGTCCAAGGAAGTGTTGTGGGAAGAAGGTAATATTTACGCCTGCAAATATAACTCCGAAGTGAATTTTTGTTCAGGTGTCGTGGAGGGTGTAGCCTGTAAATAGAGGGAATCAGTGTACGAAAGCTCCTATGATGGCAAATACGGCTCCTATTGATAATACGTAGTGGAAGTGGGCAACTACATAATAGGTATCGTGGAGAACAATATCAAGTGATGAGTTGGATAGTACAATTCCTGTTAGGCCCCCCACAGTAAATAGGAAGATAAAACCAAGGGCTCATAGGAGGGGTGTTTCTCACTTGATTGAGCCTCCATGGAGAGTGGCTAATCAGCTAAATACTTTAACCCCTGTTGGGATAGCAATAATTATTGTTGCTGATGTAAAGTATGCTCGGGTGTCTACGTCCATACCTACCGTAAATATGTGATGGGCTCATACAATAAATCCTAGTAAACCAATGGCCATTATTGCTCATACTATTCCTATATAGCCGAACGGTTCTTTTTTTCCGGCGTAATAAGCTACAATGTGGGAGATTATTCCGAAGCCTGGTAAAATTAAAATGTAGACTTCTGGGTGGCCAAAGAATCAGAATAAGTGTTGATATAAGATGGGGTCTCCTCCTCCTGCAGGGTCAAAGAAGGTGGTGTTTAAGTTACGATCTGTAAGTAGTATTGTAATTCCGGCGGCTAGGACTGGGAGGGATAGGAGGAGTAAGACGGCGGTAATCAATACTGCTCACACAAATAGGGGTGTTTGATATTGTGAAATGGCAGGGGGTTTCATGTTAATAATTGTTGTGATGAAGTTGATTGCCCCTAAAATAGAGGAAACACCAGCGAGATGTAGGGAAAAAATTGTTAAATCAACAGAGGCCCCCGCGTGAGCAAGATTCCCTGCAAGCGGTGGATAGACAGTTCAACCAGTTCCTGCTCCGGCTTCTACCCCCGAGGACGCTAGAAGAAGAAGGAACGAGGGTGGAAGAAGTCAGAAGCTTATGTTATTTATTCGTGGAAATGCTATATCTGGTGCTCCGATTATCAGGGGGACAAGTCAGTTCCCAAAGCCACCAATTATGATTGGTATTACTATAAAGAAAATTATGATGAAGGCGTGCGCCGTAACGATGACATTGTAAATTTGATCGTCGCCTAGGAGGGAGCCGGGTTGATTTAGCTCTGCTCGGATTAGTAGGCTTAAGGCGGTTCCGACTATACCAGCTCAGGCACCAAATACTAGATAGAGGGTGCCAATGTCTTTGTGATTAGTGGAGAAAAATCAGCGTGTGATTGTCACAGGTAGGATGGCCGAGGGTTAGGCGGTGGATTGTAGCTCCATACACAGAGGTTCAAGTCCTCTTCTTATCAGCCCCGTGGTGTAATATCATGTTGGATTGCAAATCCAAGGATGTAGGCTAATTGCCTGCCGGGGCTTTCCCCGCCTTTTACTAGGCAGGCGGGGAAAGTAGATGAATGCTCGCTGGTTTGGGCGTTTAGCTGTTAACTAAAAGTTTGTAGGATCGAGGCCTACTCATCTAGAAAGGCTTTAGCTTAATTAAAGTGTCTGGGTTGCATTCAGAAGATGTGGGATAAAGTCCTGCAAGTCTTATCAGAGATTAGGAGATTTTCACTCCTACTTAAAGCTTTGAAGGCTTTTGGTCTAGTGTTATCCTAAATCTCTAGTGGATGAGTGCCTGAATTGTTGGGGTGATTGGTAGTAGCAAAAGTGTTATGGCTGAGAATATGGTTAGTGGTAATGTTATTTGGTTATTTGTTAGGCGTCATGGTATAGTGGCATTGTTTGTGTTTGGGGAGATTGTTAGTGTTATAGAATATGTTAGGCGTAGATAGAAGTATAGACTCAGTAAGGCGCTAAGGGCGATGATGGTAGCTGTAAGGGGGAGTTGTTGTTTTGTCAGTTCTTGTAGAATAAGTCATTTTGGCATAAAGCCTGTTAGTGGGGGTAGACCTCCAAGGGATAGTAAGGTGAGTATTGTTGTTATGGTGATTATTGGGGTTTTTGATCAGGCTAAGGCTAGTGTATTGATTTTTGTAGTTATTAGGAATTTAAATGTCAGGAAGGCTGTTGCTGTTATAATAATATAAATTATCAGGGTTAAGATTGTTAATTTAGGTTGTAGTTGAAGGATAATAATTATTCAGCCTAGGTGTGCAATTGATGAGTAAGCTAATATTTTTCGTAGTTGTGTTTGGTTTAATCCTCCTCAGCCTCCTACTATTGTTGATGTTAGTCCTAAAATTATCAGGAGTGTTGGGTTAGTAAATGGTGCAATTTGTACGATTAATGCGAATGGGGCTAGTTTTTGTCAGGTGGATATGATTAGTCCTGTGGTTAGGTCTAGTCCTTGAAGAACTGATGGTAATCAGAAGTGTATTGGGGCTAGCCCTAGTTTGAGGGCTAAGGCAGTTATGATTAATATTGTGGAGGCTTGGTGTGATGTATAATTAATATTTCATTCTCCTGTCATTCATGCGTTTATTGAGCTTGCAAAGAGGATGGTTGCTGCGGCGGTAGCTTGTGCTAGAAAATATTTTGTTGTAGCTTCTACTGCTCGGGGGTGGTGGTGTTGTGCTATAAGTGGGAGGATGGCTAGTGTATTAATTTCTAAGCCTATTCAAGCTAGTAGTCAGTGGGAGCTGGAAAAAGTAAGTGTTGTGCCCAAACCAAGGCTTAATAAAAAAATTGTTAGTACGTATGGATTCATTAGTAAGAGAAGGAATTTAACCTACATTTTTGGGGTATGGGCCCAAAAGCTTTATTTAGCTTATCTTACTAGAAAGTGGTGTAGTGGAAACACTTAGAGTTTTGATCTCTAGGATATGGGTTCGAGTCCCTTCTTTCTAGGAGCTGGGAGGGTTTTAACCTCCGTAAGTCACTCTATCAAAGTGGCCCTTCGGCATTCAGGCACAGCTCCTTACAGTGCTATAGTTGAGGGGGGAGTCCTGTGAATGCGATAGGAAGGGCGATGTGTCATAAGATCAGAGCTAAGGTAAGGGGCAGGAAATTTTTTCATACTAGGTGTATAAGTTGATCATATCGAAATCGGGGGTAAGAGGCTCGCACTCATAAAAATAGTACTGATAAGGCTGCGGCTTTAATTATAATATTAATAGAGGTTAGTTGTGGTAGAGTTGGGATATGTGAGGCGCCTAAGAATAAGATGGCTGATAGTGTATTTATTAATAGGATGTTGGCATATTCGGCTAGAAAAAATAGTGCGAATGGGCCTCCTGCGTATTCTACATTGAATCCAGATACTAGCTCAGATTCTCCTTCGGTTAAATCAAATGGAGCTCGGTTAGTCTCTGCTAGGGTTGAAATATATCATATTGCTGCTAATGGTCAGGCTGGTACTATAAGTCATATTGCTTCTTGAGTTGTGTTAAATATTTGAAGGGTGAAGCCACCAGAGAATACCATGATTGAGAGTAGGATAAGTCCTAGGCTCACTTCGTAAGAAATGGTTTGGGCTACGGCTCGTAGGGCTCCGATTAGGGCATATTTTGAATTTGATGCTCATCCTGAGCCTAAAATGGAGTATACTGCTAGACTTGATAGTGCAAGAATAAATAAAATTCCGAGATTTAGGTCTACTACAGGGTATGGAATTGGCATTGGTGCTCATAGTGTTATAGCTAGTGTGAAAGCTAGTATGGGTGTAGCGAGGAAAAGGAATGGGGAGGATGTAGATGGGCGTACTGGTTCTTTAATAAATAGTTTTACTCCGTCGGCAATGGGTTGTAGGAGTCCGAATGGGCCTACTACGTTTGGTCCTTTTCGTAGTTGTATGTATCCCAGTACCTTTCGTTCAATGAGTGTGAGGAATGCTACCGCTAATAGTACAGGGACAATGTAGGCTAGTGGGTTAATAATGTGTGTGAGTAGGGTTATCATAACTAAGGGGAGGATTTGAACCTCCGGCTGAAAGGGCTTAGGCCTTTTGCAATTACCGGGCTCTGCCACCTTAGTAATTTTATCTAAATTTGTCATTTGTGCTTTTCTTTATCTATTTTAGTTGTTTTCATTAGATTGAATAAGGGCTTGTCGTTAACATGGGCCCTATTTTTCCGGTCCTTTCGTACTAGGAGAAATGGCATTACAGATAGAAACTGACCTGGATTGCTCCGGTCTGAACTCAGATCACGTAGGACTTTAATCGTTGAACAAACGAACCCTTAATAGCGGCTGCACCATTAGGATGTCCTGATCCAACATCGAGGTCGTAAACCCCCTTGTCGATAGGAACTCTAAAAGGGGATTGCGCTGTTATCCCTAGGGTAACTTGGTCCATTGATCGGCATTTATGCCGGATCTGTGTGGTCAGAAATTCTGTGACTTAGAAATGTCTTTCTTGGTTTTAAGGTTAGTCCTCAGTCCATGTGGAAGTTTGTTTTTATTCCGTGGTCGCCCCAACCGAAGATTATGATCAGTTACTATTTAGTTCTATTTAGTAAATATTTGACATAGTTGATTTTTAATCTTAAGCTCCAAAGGGTCTTCTCGTCTTGTATTTATATACCCGCTTCTGCACGGGTAGATCAATTTCATTGACTTGAAAAGGGAGACAGTTAGGCCCTCGTTCCACCATTCATACAGGTCTTCATTTAAAAGACAAGTGATTGCGCTACCTTTGCACGGTCAAAATACCGCGGCCGTTTAACATAGTCACTGGGCAGGCAGGACCTCCTATACATTGATTTTTGCGGGAGGCGATGTTTTTGGTAAACAGGCGAGGCTTGTGTTTGCCGAGTTCCTTCCTTTTCTTTTAGTCTTTCCTTGTGGCCTTCCGGTGTGGGGTTAACGATTAAGTTATGTGAAGTTTTCTTGTTGTTTTTTTGGTTCACATTTCCCTCTTGTGTGTTGGGTTCGTTAAATGTTTTAGTGGTTGGTCCAATCTAATTTACACTTAGGCTAGGAGAAGGGCTTAGATAACCTTCTTATTACTCATTTTAGCAGTATCGTTTCCATGTCGGCATGGAGCGGCCTAATAATATTAGGGGTTTTGGATTAGGATGTTGGTATAAGTGATTTTTATCTGCTTGAGCTTTAACGCTTTCTATTCGGATGGCTGCTTTTAGGCCCACTGAAGCAGTAATCTTTGTAAATATAATCCTTAACCTCCTGTGTAGGTTGTTTCCTTTTTCAAAGGGGCTGTACCCCCTTTGATTAACTCTCACATATTGCTCGCTGTCATAATATTGTGGTTGTTGGCTTGAGGGGTGTGAGGCTGAACTTCTATCCATTTCTTAGGCAACCAGCTATAACTAAGTTCGGTAGGTCTGTCACCCCTACCCAAAGATCTTCCCACTCTTTTGCCACAGAGACGGGTTGGTCCTATATAATAGACTGTCTTGGGGTAGCTCACTTAGTTTCGGGGTTTTGAACTAAAGTACTCTTTGCTCAGAATAACTAGCTAAATCATGATGCAAAAGGTACGAGTTTTAGTCTCTGCTTTGTTGTGCTTTGATGGTTTGTTTCATTTCTTTTTCAGCTTTCCCTTGCGGTACTTTATCTATTGCTTTTTGTGTCTTTTTTATCTCATATACTTGGACGGAAAAATGTTTTGATTAGTTGATTTTAGTCTTTCTAAACTTATTAATGTTGTTAGTTAGTTGGTGCGTTTAAGCTAGCTTTATGGCTCAGGATGATCCAACTTGCATGGATGTTTTCTCGGTGTAAGTGAGGTGCTTAACTATCTCAGCCACATCCTGATTGTTCCAAGTGCACCTTCCGGTACACTTACCATGTTACGACTTGCCTCCCCGATGTATTTTTTGATGAATTATTTATCGTTTGGGTTTTATGTGGGGGAGAGTGACGGGCGGTGTGTGCGTGTCTCAGAGCCTGGTTCAAAAGGACTCTCTATTTGCTTTTTACTACTAAATCCTCCTTCAGGTATGTGTTTCAGTAAACCATTCGTGATTTTCTGTGATAGAAAATGTAGCCCATTTCTTCCCACTTCGTGCGCTACACCTCGACCTGACGTTTTGGGTTTTGTCCATTTTGCTTACTGTTTTGCCTTCATAGGGTAAGCTGGCGACGGCGGTATATAGGCGGTATTAACAAGAAGTGGTGAGGTTTAACGGGGGTTATCGGTTCTAGAACAGGCTCCTCTAGGTGGGTCTGAGACACCGCCAAGTCCTTTGGGTTTTAAGCTATGCTCGTAGTACCCTGGCGGATAATTTTGTAAAATATATCTTGGTTTAAGGCTAAGCATAGTGGGGTATCTAATCCCAGTTTGTTTCTTAGCTTTCGTGGGTTCGAATGTGTAATAAAGTTACTTTCGTTTGTGGTTTTCGTTCTTTCATGGGCGTATGACGGCTTGGTAAATCTTTAACTTTATTTTATTATTGTCCTAACCACCCTTTACGCCGTGTCTGTCAACTAGAGTCTTTCGTATAACCGCGGTGGCTGGCACGAATTTTACCGACTCTTTTAACCTTAACTAAGTCAAGCTTTCACTTATGGCTTAATATTTACTACTGCTGAGTTCCCTTGGGGGTGTGGCAAAGCAAGGCGTCTTGGGCTGGTGGTTGTGCCTGATGCCTGCTCCTCGTCCCCGGAAGGGGGATTGAGGGCATTCTCACAGGGATGCGGATACTTGCATGTATGAATTAGGTTAAAGCTGATAGTAAAGTCAGGACCAAACCTTTGTGCTCGTGGAACTTTCTAGGGTTCATCTTAACATCTTCAGTGTTATGCTTTATTTAAGCTACACTAGC